AAAAGTGGAAACAAGACCAGATAGAATTTGATCATTATGAACAAATCCAAAATCTTTGTAGACAGAACCAATCATTAGTTCCCAACCGTGAGGGGAATGAAATCCGAGACATAAATCCGTTACTAAAAGAATCGAAAAAGCTTTGACTGTATCACTTAAGTTATAGAAGAATTCCTGAGCATAAGAGTTAAGAATAACAAGGTCTTCATTACCTAAAATAGAATAACCGCTTAGAATAACAAAACAGATTAGATTTGTCGAGAAGTGCAAAATCGTATGGATACGATCCTCGTTGTGTATCTTGATTAATTGGATCGTTTCTTTGTGGATTCCTAGAGGAAACTTTTCTAGATATGTCTCCGAGTATTCCTTGATCATTTCATCCAAGAAAAGGATTTCCTCTAATTCTAGGAACCTTTCTAGAAGACTTTTTTCTGGAATCTCATTCCAGAAAAGTTCGGAGTAACCCGTATTCGCCCGATTCGTAATCCAAGATTCCATACTTTTCATAAATAAGAGAGAAATCCACGAGAGCAAAAAGACTCTAGATGCAAGATACAAAAGAGGAGTGAATGCTTTCTTTTTTGCCATGTAAATTTTGAATTAAGCCACTTCATTTGTCGACTCTATGTGAATAGTTCTTTCACTACACAAGAAACCTATGAATCTATTTGATTTGTCATTTTGGTTGAATCTAGAAAGAATACAGAAATAGACTAAGGCTCCACTTGGAATTTGCATCAAGAAAGAATCCAAAATGTTGTTTCCAGATATCTCAATTCAGCAAATTCCAAACAAGTGTCTCCTTTCGATGAATGACCGAAATCAGACTTCGAAAAAATGCCAATGATTCCCCATAGAATCAAATAATTGAGAGAAAGATATTGGGATGATCAAAAAAATGAGCGGCAAAACCGAAATGGGCCAGTTATCATTATGAAGAAAACTCAGTCTTCTTTAGGAAAGAACATAAACGAAAGGATAAAAAGGGTCGATTGGCAAAAAGTCAATAATTTCCAGGATATCATTTATCTGCATCTAAAGTATCACTTCCAAGAAATATGGAACTTCAAAAAAAGCGTTTTCTTTTAGGGTTGTTCGATATACGTCAGCTTTGGCTCGACTGAATGTTCTGACGAAACTTCCGTTAAGTTATCTTATAGAAAAAAAAAGGATTCTTGCATTTTTTCCCTGCTCCTGAGAAAGGAGTCGTTCTTCCGCCCAGTTTTTTATCAAAGGACTTCAATTGGTACGCGAAAGAAATAGGCCAATTCCGCGGCTTTTTGTTCCATTTCTCGTGGAGTCAAACTCTCATCAGTACGGATCAAGGGAATAGCCCCCCGCCCTCTGATATCCAGATAAAGGACACGACGGGTCGAAATACCCTCTTGCACTTCTATTCTAAGGGATTGAATATCTTTTATAGGGAATTGGAAGAATAGGCGGCGATTTTTTCCAGGAAATCCCCAACGAAAAATACACACGACTCCTTCCTTTCTATCGAATCGATCATAACCACTCCCTACATTCCAGGAAATTGTGCACCCCAAATACAAACTAATAAAGAGACCCGCGATCCCGTAGAAAGACATTACGATCCCTTGTGGAAAAAAAAAAATTTGCTCAGATGGAACAAAAGATACGCAATTTCTACCAAGATAACTGGAAGTTCCAACCAATAAGAATCCTAATGAACCTAAAAAAATGATAAGGGCCCAGAAAAAATTATTTCCTTTTCGAGACCCCGTTCGAAGTTCTATCCAGATATGTTCTGATCGCCAACTCATACTTGATCTGATTTCATTTTATTGGAATTGAGACCCCAATGACTTTGATTTGACTTTTTTTCTTTCCGAAGCAATTCTCATCAACTAGCACTAGTTTGATGCCAACTTTTAGGAGTAATTCATCGGGTCCATCTAAAATAGACCCGATGACATATGGATATACATATCCACCCACTTTCATTTTAGGCATCCCCTGACCTATTGAAAACTAGCTATTTACTCATAGATGGTTTTCTCCAGGCATAAGAGCTTTTTTCTTGATGTTCGCCGGAAATCACATCTTAGACCCTTACCCTATTTTCCCTATGTTTCGGAAATCCATTGCTGTGTTAGACTAGAAGTCTAAGTTTCAAAAAAAAATAGGAGGTTTTGTCCCTTCCGATCTAAAGAATCTTCTTTTTTTGAACAGCAAGAAACAAAGAGGACATGGTCATTGCGGGAAAAACAAGTCCTACTAAAGGTACAAAAATCGCGGGAAAATCTAAAGTTGTCATAAAATCCGATTGCTTGTCGATGTTAAAAAAGGCAAGATAGAAGTGAATAGAATAGAATGAATATAGAATAGTGAATAGAATAGAATGAATATAGAATAGTGAATAGAATAGAATGAATATAGAATAGTGAATAGAATAGAATGAATATAGAATAGTGAATAGAATAGAATGAATATAGAATAGTGAATAGAATAGAATGAATATAGAATAGTGAATAGAATAGAATGAATATAGAATAGTGAATAGAATAGAATGAATATAGAATAGTGAATAGAATAGAATGAATATAGAATAGTGAATAGAATAGAATGAATATAGAATAGTGAATAGAATAGAATGAATATAGAATAGTGAATAGAATAGAATGAATATAGAATAGTGAATAGAATAGAATGAATATAGAATAGTGAATAGAATATATTCATTCTATTCACTATTCTATATTCATTCTATTCATATTTTCCGTGTCCGGTTTTCGTCCGGTGAATCATCCTCTTCCCGGCCGGTGCTCAATGCCTGACAAATACGAAATAGTCTATGATTGCAGTCCGTGAGGTGCCCCGTTAGTTCTCTTACTCTACCAAAAAAACGAAAACACCCTTTTTTTCTTTTTTCTTCTTTTTCCTTTTCTTGATTGCTTTCCTTTTCTTGATTGCTCGTCATAAAAGTTTCTTTAGCACTGGTTCGAAAAAGCTCCAATATATTTTCGATTTCGAAAGTGCAATAAATGATATTGTCTCGGAGATCAGTGACAGAAACACTTAACGCATTTGCCTGCATTAGGGGCGTAATCACTTGCATGATTGCGATCGTCGGATCTTCGTCGAATTCTGCATACCTCGGGAATTCCAAGCTCTTGATTTTGAAAATAATAGTAAGAATCGCGTCGTATTGAGTATTCACTTTTTTGAGAAGGTCCTCATTCGCTTCCAGTGGAAGCCCAAGCGTCCGCAAAACTTCCAGTTTCCCTAAAATTTCGAAAAACGCTTTCAATATACCTTCGAAAACCAGTCTACTGGTTTCAACTTGTTTTTTTTCAAAACTCAATCGATCAGAAATTGTATTAAATAAATGTCGATTTCCGTACGGATGTCCATTTTCGAATGGATCTCCGCCATTCTTTTTAAGCATTCAATTTTAGGTCCTTCTCATTTTCTTTTTCTTTTTATAAGGGCTAAAATTACTTCTTTTGTTTTGGCTTTTTTACCCCATATTGTAGGGCGGATCTCGATCGAACTTCCTTGCAATCCCTTTTCCTTGCAATCCAGACTAAGCAATCCCTTTTCCTTGCAATCCCTTTTCCTTGCAATCCAGACTAAGCAATCCCTTTTCCTTGCAATCGAGCTTCCTTGCAATCCCTTTTCCTTGCAATCCAGACTAAGCAATCCCTTTTCCTTGCAATCGAGCTTCCTTGCAATCCCTTTTCCTTGCAATCCAGACTAAGCAATCCCTTTTCCTTGCAATCGAGCTTCCTTGCAATCCCTTTTCCTTGCAATCCAGACTAAGCAATCCCTTTTCCTTGCAATCGAGCTTCCTTGCAATCCCTTTTCCTTGCAATCCAGACTAAGCAATCCCTTTTCCTTGCAATCGAGCTTCCTTGCAATCCCTTTTCCTTTCAATCCAGACTAATGGTGGTCGTCTAGGGATTCGCCTATATATGATGCTGCTAAAGTGGCGAAAATAAGGGCTTGAATCCCACTTGTAAATAATCCCAGTAACATCACAGGGATGGGAACCACCGGAGGGATTAAAGCAATAAGTACATTAATTACCAATTCATCTGCTAAGATATTACCAAAGAGTCGAAAACTAAGGGATAATGGTTTGGTAATATCTTCTAAGAGATTAATGGGTAAAAGGATGGGGGTCGGTCGAATATATTTTCCAAAATAGTGGAATCCCTTTTTGGTCAGACCCGCATAGAAATAAGCTCCTGACGTGAGTAAAGCCAAAGCCCCAGTAGTATTTATATCATTTGTGGGTGCCGCTAACTCTCCGTGAGGTAATTCGAAAATTTTCCAAGGGAAAAGAGCTCCAGACCAATTCGAAAGAAAGATAAATAGAAAAACGGTTCCAATAAAAGGAACCCAGGGGCCGTATTCTTCTCCTATTTGCGTTTGACTAATATCTCGAATGAATTCGAGAATAGATTCGAAGAAATTCTGACCCCCAGTTGGAATGGTTTGTGGGTTTCGGGCCGCTAGAGTAGCTGAACCCAATAAGATAGCAATTACAACCCCCGAAGTAATAAGGACTTGGCCATGCACTTGGAACCCCCCGACTTCCCAATAGAAATGTTGGCCTACTTCCACCCCGGATATATCCCACAAACCTTTTAGTGAGTTGATGGACCATGAATTCATGCTCTGAAAATCAAATCGAATTTTCAAATAATTTTGATTCAACCATTTCTTTGTCTACTTGAATCGTCTATTTTGAATCCCAACTCATTTTTTGAATCCTAATCTTATAGCTTCATTCATTTCTTATGGAGTTAGTTCATTTCTTATATCTTAATTTTTTTCTTTTTCTTATAGAGTTAGAACGGCCCTTACAAATTGCGAATACGAGTTTTTGAAGAATTAAATGCATTGTAGCTATAGAATCATCGTTCGCAGGAATCGGAAGATCTGCAAGATCAGGGTCACAGTCTGTATCGATTAAAGAAATTGTTGGAATTCCCAAAGTGATACACTCGCACAGGGCCGTAGATTCTTTCTGCTGATCAAGGATGATTACAATATCGGGTAACTTTTTCATATATTTAATCCCGCCGAGATATCTTTGCAAGCGAGATAATTGTTTTTTCCTCACAGCCATATTTCTTTTTTGAAGACGGTTCCGCCTTTCCGTTTTTTGTTCCCTTCTCAAGTCCCAGAACTTCTGAAGTCTCGTTTGTGTAGTGGACCAATTCGTTAACATCCCGCCGAGCCATTTTTTATTAACCCAATGACACCGGGCCTTTATTGCAGCCCGTGCTACTAAATTTTCTGCTCTCTTTTTGGTACCAACAATCAAGAATTGGTTTCCCCTACTTGCTGCAGTAAAAACCAAATAGCAGGCTTCGGATAAAAAACGAGCAGACAAAAAAGGATTTGTAATATGAATACCTGTACGTTTATGCGTTCCATAGATATAAGGTGCCATTTTCGGATTCCATTTCTTAGGAGCATTGCCCCACAGAGCGCCTGCCATCATTATCTCTGTCAAGGTGATGTTCCAATATCTTCTTGTCATTTCTCCCCCCACCCCCACCCCTTTTTCAAAAAAAAAAAAGAGACGAGGAAGCCTGAACGGAAATAAATCATTGTTCCGATGGAACCTTATCTTCTACCCTTATCTTCTACCCTTATCTTCTACCCTTATCTCTACCCTTATCTTCTACCCTTATCTTCTACCCTTATCTTCTACCCTTATCTTCTACCCATCTTCTACCCTTATCTTCTACCCTTATCTTCTTCCCTTCTCTTCTACCCTTATCTTCTACCCTTATCTTCTACCCTTATCTTCTACCCTTATCTTCTACCCTTATCTTCTACCCTTACCCTTATCTTCTACCCTTATCTTCTACCCTTACCCTTATCTTCTACCCTTATCTTCTACCCTTACCCTTATCTTCTACCGTAGATTGGCCGTAGATCGACGAACAAGCCCTTAGTCTTTTCTATATTATGACTATTTTGATTCCCCAGTCAACTGAATGGACTAAATACGGATCGTCAAAAAGAGGAATCCGTTTTAAGAATCATTCAATCCTATAAATGATTGTTCGAAATTGTTTGAAAGAAAAGAATCAAATAATTTTCTGTGGTGAAACAAAAAATCTCTTCTCATTTCCCCCTCGAATCGATTGTTTTTTTTTGTTTCCAAAGGATTCTTGTTATGTTCTTTTGAAGGGGGCACAAATCTGTTCAGTCCGGTACCAACGGGTATCAGACACCCCAAAACAACGTTCTCTTTCAGGCCTTTCAACCAATCGATTCGACCCCGCAGCGCTGCTTTTGCTAAAACTCGAGCCGTTTCTTGAAAACTGGCTTCAGATATGAAACTTTGAGTATTGAGAGATGCTCTTGTTATTCCCAATAAGAGGGCTCGGTAACAAACCGCTTCTTCCAACGCGCGGCCCATTCGTTCCGCTCGCAACAATCCAATAAGTTCTCCGGGTACAAAAACATTAGACATTCCATCTTCTGAAACTAAGACCTTGGATGTTATTTGACGTACAATAATTTCGATATGCCTACTATGAATCTGCACCCCCTGGGATCGATAAACCTTTTGGATCTTATTAACCAAAGAAATACGACTTTGCACTATAGTTAGCTCAGCCCCAATCAAGAATGCCCAAGGCATTCCAAGAATTCTTGTTATACGTTTGTTCCAACCCTGAATCCTCTTTTCTAGATTCATCGATATTGAATCAATTGAACGCACTTCGAACACCTGTTCTACTTTTGGAAGCCCTTGGGTTATATCAGCCGATCTCGATTTTTCATATAGAAATGTAATCAAAGGATCTCCTGCGTACAGGATTTCCCCATAATGGCCATGAACAGTTGCTCCTGGAGTGGCCAAATAAGGCTTAGCTGATCGTATTACTACAGAGTCAACTTGAATAAGTATAACTTGACCCGATTTGAAGTGGGGTGCGTTTTTGGCTATCCATATATTTTCACAAATAAATTGACCAAGACGCAGTATTGGAAATGTTTCTTGATAATCATTGGGATGGAGAAAATACCAATTCCAATAGAAAATAATGGTACTGCACGGATCGGCGTTATAAATTTTCTCATTTTCATCCATTAAATAATAGTGCATTAATTGCATTACTGTCAAGGTCTGTTTTAAAGGAAAAAGTGGCAAATAATTCTTTAGCAAGATCTGATTATGAGTGAGTAAATGGTCAAATGAATAAACATTCCCAATTCGAAATGCTGTTCCTAAATTCTTAATTGGAATTCGAGGATCTTTTGTTATTTGAATTGATTCTTTTATTCCATTGTGATATTTTCCATCATTGAACGGACCCATTCGAAAACAATTCGATGATGACAAAATTAGCAACGATTGGAATCCCGTATTTCTATTCAACAACGTATGAATAGTTTTTTGATTTTGATCCAGAGGTTGTTGAATTCTTACCTTGGTAGAAATGGAAGAAAAGGGATTGACAGTAGTGCAAGCGGATCCATTATCCGAGAGCAATCCTGAGCCCG